CAATACTCTTACCGATCTATTAACAACAAGTAGATCTACGCCAGGGGAATTAATAATGTGTCAGGAGAAATTGGTACAAGAAGCCGTGGATACGCTTCTTGATAATGGAATCCGTGGACAGCCAATAAGGGATGGTCATAATAAGGTTTATAAGTCGTTTTCAGATGTAATTGAGGGCAAAGAGGGAAGATTTCGTGAGACTCTGCTTGGTAAACGGGTTGATTATTCGGGGCGTTCTGTCATTGTTGTAGGCCCCTCACTTTCATTACATCGATGTGGATTGCCTCGCGAAATCGCAATAGAGCTTTTCCAGAGTTTTTTAATTTGTGGGCTAATTACACAACATCTTGCTTCGAACATAGGAGTTGCTAAGAGTACAATTCGGGAAAAAGGGCCAATTGTATGGGAAATACTGCAGGAAGTTATGCAGGGACATCCAGTATTGCTGAATAGAGCGCCTACTCTGCATAGATTGGGCATACAGGCATTCCAGCCCATTTTAGTGGAAGGGCGCGCTATTTGTTTACATCCATTAGTTTGTAAAGGATTCAATGCAGACTTTGATGGGGATCAAATGGCTGTTCATGTACCTTTATCTTTAGAGGCTCAAGCGGAGGCTCGTTTACTTATGTTTTCTCATATGAATCTCCTGTCTCCTACTATTGGAGATCCCATTTCCGTACCGACTCAAGATATGCTTATTGGACTCTATGTATTAACGAGCGGGAATCGTCGAGGTATTTGTGCAAATAGGTATCATCCACGGAATCGAAGAAATTATCAAGATGAAAGAATTGACGATAATAGCTATAAGTATACGTATACGAAAGAACCCTTTTTTTGTAATTCCTATGATACAATTGGGGCTTATCGTCAGAAAAGAATCAATTTAGATAGTCCTTTGTGGCTCCGGTGGCGATTAGATCAACGCGTTATTGCTTCAAGAGAAGCTCCCATCGAAGTTCACTATGAATCTTTGGGTACCTATCATGAGATTTATGGACATTATCTAATAGTACGAAGTATAAAAAAAAAAATTATTTCTATATACATTCGAACCACCGTTGGCCATATTTCTCTTTATCGAAAAATCGAAGAAGCTATACAAGGGTTTTGTCGGGCTTTCTCATATGGTACCTAATCATATAGTAAGTATCTAACCTAAGTAATTCTATGACACCTTGGGTCTTTCGGATTCAAGTATGATCACCATTGCTGACCTTTCTACGTCAATCCAGATAGAGAAAAGGAAGTTTTCCAATCATTGACTCAAATCCATTGTCGAATCTTACTCAGCGGAATACAGAGGTACTTATGGCAGAACGAGTGAGTCTGGTCTTTCACAATAAAATGATAGATGGAACTGCTATTAAACGACTTATTAGCAGGTTAATAGATCACTTCGGGATGGCATATACATCACACATCCTGGATCAAGTAAAGGCCCTGGGTTTCCAGCAAGCCACTGCTACATCTATTTCATTAGGCATTGATGATCTTTTAACAATACCTTCTAAGCGATGGCTAGTCCAAGATGCTGAACAACAAAGTTTTATTTTGGAAAAACACCATCATTATGGGAATGTCCACGCGATAGAAAAACTACGTCAATCCATTGAGATATGGTATGCTACAAGTGAATATTTGCGACAAGAAATGAATCCTAATTTTAGGATGACTGATCCCTTTAATCCAGTCCATATAATGTCTTTTTCGGGAGCTAGAGGAAATGCATCTCAAGTACACCAATTGGTGGGTATGAGAGGATTAATGTCTGATCCCCAGGGTCAAATGATTGATTTACCCATTCAAAGCAATTTACGCGAAGGACTTTCTTTAACGGAATATATCATTTCTTGCTATGGAGCCCGCAAGGGGGTTGTGGATACCGCTGTCCGAACATCAGATGCTGGGTATCTTACGCGCAGACTTGTTGAAGTAGTTCAACACATTGTTGTATGTAGAACAGATTGTGGCACCATCCGAGGAATTTCTGTGAGTCCTCACAATAAAAATAGGATGCTGTCGGAAAGGGTTTTTAGCCAAACATTAATTGGTCGTGTATTAGCAGACGATATATATATGGGTCCGCGATGCATCGCCATTAGAAATCAAGATATTGGGATTGGACTTATTAATCGACTCATAGCCTTTCGAACACAAGCAATATCTATTCGAACCCCTTTTACTTGTAGGAGTACATCTTGGATCTGTCGATTATGCTATGGTCGGAGTCCGACTCATGGTGACCTGGTTGAATTGGGGGAAGCCGTAGGTATTATTTCGGGTCAATCTATTGGGGAACCGGGGACTCAACTAACATTAAGAACTTTTCATACCGGTGGCGTCTTTACAGGGGGCACTGCAGAACATGTACGAGCCCCTTCTAATGGTAAAATAAAATTCAACGAGGATCTGGTTCATCCCACGCGCACACGTCACGGGCATCCTGCTTTTCTATGTTCGATAGATTTGGATGTAATTATTGAGAGTGAAGATATTATGCATAATGTGACTATTCCACCAAAAAGTTTTCTTTTAGTTCAAAATGATCAATATGTCGAATCAGAACAAGTGATTGCTGAGATTCGGGCGGGAGCATACACTTTGAATTTTAAAGAGAGGGTTCGAAAACATATCTATTCTGATTCAGAAGGAGAAATGCACTGGAGTACTGATGTGTACCATGTACCCGAAATTACATATAGTAATGTACACCTTTTGCCAAAAACAAGTCATTTATGGATATTATCGGGGGGTTCAGGCAGATCGAGTATAGTTGCTTTTTCACTCTACAAGGATCAAGATCAAATGAATATTCATTCTCTTGCTCTTTCTGTCGAACGAAGAGAGATTTCTAGCCTCTCGCTCTCGTTGAATAATGATCAAGCGAGACACAAATTCTTTCGTTCTGAGTTTTCTTCTAAAAAAGAAGGTGGAATTCTTGAGATGTCTGATTATTCGGGATTTAATAGAATCATAGGTACTAGTCATTATAATCTCATACATCCTGTAATTCTCCACGCGAATTCGGATTTATTGGCAAAAAGACAAAGAAATCGATTTTGTATTCCATTGCACTCGATTCAAGAACAAGAGAAAGAGCTAATGCCCCATTCAGGTATCTCGATTGAAATACCCACAGGGGGTATTTTCCGTATAAATAGTATTCTTGCTTATTTCGACGATCCTCGATACAGAAGAAAGAGTTCCGGAATTACTAAATATGGTACTCTGGGGGCGCATTCAATCGTCAAAAAAGAGGACTTGATTGAGTATCGAGGACTCAAAAAAATTAAGACAAAATACCAAATGAAAATAGATTGCCTTTTTTTCATTCCCGAGGAAGTGCATATTTTTCTCGAATCTTCTTACCTAATGGTACGGAATAATAGTATCATTGGAGTAGATACACGAGTCGCTTTAAATATAAGAAGCCGAATGGGCGGATTGGTCCGAATGGAGAGAAAAAAGGGTGGTATTGAACTAAAAATATTTTCAGGAGATATCCATTTTCCCGGAGAGATAGATAAGATATCCCGACACAGTGGCATCTTGATACCACCAGAAAGGGAAAAAAAAGAACTTAAGGAAGCCACTAAGGAATCAAAAAAATTTAAAAAATGGATCTATGTTCAACGGATCACACCTACCAAGAAAAAGTATTTTGTTTTGGTTCGACCCGTAGTCACATATGAAATAGCGGACGGTATAAATTTAGCAACACTCTTCCCCCAGGATCCGCTGCGGGAAAAGGATAATATGCAATTTAGAGTTGTCAATTATGTACTTTATGGGAAGGGCAAAGCTGCTCGGTCAAGTCCTGATACAAGTATTCAATTAGTTCGGACGTGTTTAATGTTGAAGTGGGACCAAGACAAAAAAAGTTCGTCCGCCGAAGAGGTTTGTGCTTCCTTTGTTGAAGTACGTACAAATGGTCTGATTCGCGACTTCTTAAGAATCAACTTAGTGAAATCCCAAATTTCATATATCAGAAAAAGGAATCATCCGTCAGTTTTAGGATTGATCTCTGATAATGGTTCCGTTCGCACCAATAGCAATCCGTTTTATTCCATTTTTGGCAAGGCGGGGGTTAAACAATCACTTAGCCAAAATCAAGGAACTATTCGTACGTTGTTGAATAGAAATAAGGAATGCCAATCTTTGATAATTTTGTCATCATCTAATTATTTTCGAATGGGTCCATTGAACGATGTAAAATATCCCAATGTGATAAAACAATCAATTCCAATTCAAAAGGATTCTCTAACCCCAATTAGGAATTCGTTGGGACCCTTAGGAACAGTCCTTCAAATTGCGAATTTTTATTCATTTTACTATTTAAAAACTCATAATCATCGCTCGGTAACTAACTATTTTAAACTTGACAATTTAAAACAGACTTGTCAAGTACTTAAATATTATTTAATGGACGAAAAGGGGGAAATTTATAATCCTGATACAGACAGTAAGATCATTTTGAATCCATTTAATTTGAATTGGTATTTTCTCCATCATAATTATTGTGAGGAAATTTCCCCGATAATTAGTCTTGGGCAGTTTCTTTGTGAAAATATATGTATAACTAAAAACGGACCACACCTAAAATCTGGTCAAGTTTTAATTGTTAAAGTTAACTCTGTAGTAATACGATCATCTAAGCCTTACTTGGCTACTCCTGGAGCTACTGTTCATGGGCATTATGGAGAAATCCTTTACGAAGGGGATACATTAGTTACATTTATATATGAAAAATCGCGATCTGGTGATATAACGCAGGGTCTTCCAAAAGTAGAACAAGTGGTAGAAGTGCGTTCGCTTGATTCAATATCGATGAACCTAGAAAAGAGAGTTGAGGGTTGGAACGCGCGTATAACAAGAATTCTTGGGATTCCTTGGGGGTTCTTGATTGGTGCTGAGCTAACTATAGTGCAAAGTCGTATCTCTTTGGTTAATAAGATCCAAAAGATTTATCGATCGCAGGGGGTGCAGATCCATAATAAGCATATAGAAATTATTGTACGTCAAATAACATCAAAAGTCTTGGTTTCAGAAGATGAAATGTCTACTATTTTTTTACCCGGCGAACTAATTGGATTGTTACGAGCGGAACGAACGGGGCGCGCTTTGGAAGAAGTGATCCGTTATCGAACTATCTTATTGGGAATAACGAGAGCATCTCTGAATACTCAAAGTTTTATATCCGAAGCAAGTTTTCAAGAAACCACGCGAGTTTTAGCAAAAGCAGCTCTCCGAGGTCGTATCGATTGGTTGAAGGGCTTGAAGGAAAACGTTGTTCTGGGGGGAATAATACCCGCAGGTACCGGATTCAAAGGATTAGTGCACTGTTCAAGGCAGCATAACACCATTCTTTTGGAAAGACAAAAACAAAAAAGAAATTTTTTGGGGGGGGAAATGAGAGATATTTTCTTACACCACAGAGAATTATTTGACTCTTGCATTTCAACGACTTTACATGATACATCCGAGCAATTGCTTAGGGGGTTTAATAAGTCCTAGGAGCGGATTCTTTTAACTATTTGTGATCGTTTGATTTCTTAATTGTAAGAAAAAAGTATAATAATGAATAGAAAGTAATGAATGGCCTGGGTCGTGTATCAATGGTAAATCTCTGGTAGAAGAGAAGGTTCCCTCGGAACAATTATTTATTTCAGGGCGCCTCGTCTCTTAAAAAAAAAGACGAAGTGGGGGAGAAATGACAAGAAGATATTGGAACATCCATTTGGAAGAGATGATGGAAGCAGGAATTCTTTTTGGTCATGGTACTCGGAAATGGAATCCTAGAATGGCACCTTATATATCTGCAAAACACAAAGGTATTCATATTACAAATCTTACTCGAACTGCTCGTTTTTTATCAGAAGCTTGTGATTTAGTTTTTGATGCGGCAAGTAGGGGAAAACTTTTCTTAATTGTTGGTACTAAAAAGAAAGCAGCTGATTCAGTCGCGCGAGCTGCAATAAAGGCTCGGTGTCATTATGTTAATAAAAAATGGCTCGGTGGTATGTTAACGAATTGGTCCACTACAGAAACGAGACTTCACAAGTTCAGGGATTTGAGAACGGAACAAAAAAAGGGGAGACTTGACAGTCTTCCCAAAAGGGGTGCCGCTATTTTGAAGAGAGAATTATCACGCCTGCAAACGTATCTAGGGGGGATTAAATATATGACGAGGGTACCCGATATTGTAATCATCGTTGATCAGCACAAAGAATATAGGGCTCTTCGAGAATGTATCACTTTGGGAATTCCAACAATTTGTTTAATCGATACAAATTGTGACCCCGATCTCGCAGATATTTCGATTCCAGCAAACGATGACGCTATAGCTTCAATCCGATTAATTCTTAACAAATTAGTATTCGCAATTTGTGAGGGTCGCTCTAGCTATATACGAAATCGTTGATTAATAATAAGATAAATAAATGATTTTGGTAACTCCGTGGATTTATGGCTTGGGTACTATTCCTAAATCGCACAAAAGAAACAAAAACTGGTGGATATTATATAATTAGCAGATATGCAAAATATACAATTCAAGTAGACAAGTCGAAAAGAAGATGGTTGAATCAAAATAATTCCTTTTTTATTTCTATTTCGGTCAGAGGGCAATATGAATGTTCTATCATGTTCCACCAACACACTAAAGGCGTTATACGATATATCCGGTGTGGAAGTAGGCCAACATTTCTATTGGCAAATAGGCGGGTTCCAAGTCCATGCCCAAGTACTTATTACTTCTTGGGTTGTAATTGCTATATTAGTAGGTTCAGCCTTTCTAGCCGTTCGGAATCCACAAACCGTTCCAACTGCCAGTCAAAATTTCTTCGAATATGTCCTTGAATTCATTCGAGACGTGAGCAAAACTCAAATTGGAGAAGAATATGGCCCATGGGTTCCCTTTATTGGAACTATGTTTCTTTTTATTTTTGTTTCGAATTGGTCAGGTGCTCTTTTACCGTGGAAAATCATAGAGTTACCTCATGGGGAGTTAGCCGCACCCACGAATGATATAAATACTACCGTTGCTTTAGCTTTGCTCACGTCAGTAGCATACTTCTATGCGGGTCTTTCAAAAAAGGGATTAAGTTATTTCAGTAAATACATTCAACCGACTCCAATTCTTTTACCCATTAACATTTTAGAAGATTTCACAAAACCCTTATCACTTAGTTTTCGACTTTTTGGGAATATATTAGCCGATGAATTAGTAGTTGTTGTTCTTGTTTCTTTAGTCCCTTTAGTGGTTCCTATACCTGTCATGTTCCTTGGATTATTTACAAGCGGTATTCAAGCTCTTATTTTTGCAACTTTAGCTGCGGCTTATATAGGCGAATCCATGGAGGGACATCATTGACTCGTTTTCGAAATTGTCTTTTTTTTGTAGCTTAGAACAAGGCAATGTATGCGTAACTCAAGATAATCGATTTAGGAAATATACATATACAAACATAAATCGACAAATACAGAATATACGACCAAGAGTCGTATAAAAAAAATTACGATATTGGAGGATTGTAGGAAAGAGATCAAAAAAAAAGATCTTTTTCCTAAAATTACTCCTTGGCCTTATTATATCATACTCCCCGTCAACTAATATTCTCTTTATATAGTTTTGTTCATTTTTGTTCATTCAATTCCAATAGCAAATACCAAGAGTGATAATTTGAATAAAAATTCTTATAGTATAACAGAAACAGAACAGGCGATTGATTAAAAAAAAAGATAAAAAAAAGAAACGAAAGATGCTTTCTAAAACGATTCCCTTTTTAGTTGATTATGGAATCAAATGCCAACTCTCGTGGATTTATTAAAAAGGGGTTCTAGAATACGATTGACTTTAAGAGACGAATAATACTTTGAATCTAAGATATGAACAGTTGGTTTACGTTCTGGAAGAAAGACATGTATATGGGATATTAGATATTGCTAGTTATATATGAACTAAAGATATATCTAATACATCCTACTCTTGTGACTCTTATGAATTTCGATAAGGATTCCAATAGAAATTGTTGGATTTCGTCTTTGCTTTGACTGGGAATTGAATCAAGAAAAATAAAGAGATAAAATAAAGAAAACGAACGAAGAATTCAAAAAAAAGGTTCCGAAAAAAGAAATGAAAGAACAAAAGTCAAAGTCGTATGGATTCACAAAAATCCTGTGTTGTGCCCGTGTGGATCGGAACTAAAAAAGGGATATCGAAATAGTTTTGATGGTTCAAAAATAATATTATTATTACTCCAATTCGGAGTTCTTAGTTACTTCGGCTGGGTGAATCCTAGTGACGGAATAATTAAGTCATAATTCATTGGACGATTGTATCATTAACGATTTCTTTACTTTTTCTTTATTTTAGTGCGAGGAACTTATTATGAATCCACTGATTTCTGCCGCTTCCGTTATTGCCGCAGGGTTGGCTGTTGGACTTGCTTCTATTGGACCTGGAGTTGGTCAAGGTACTGCTGCGGGCCAAGCAGTCGAGGGGATTGCAAGACAACCCGAGGCGGAGGGAAAAATACGAGGTACTTTATTGCTTAGTCTGGCTTTTATGGAAGCTTTAACAATTTATGGACTGGTTGTAGCCTTAGCGCTTTTATTTGCGAATCCTTTTGTTTAATCCTATAAATAGGAAAGGAAATTGACTTCTTTTTTTTTCTCGTATTTAGTATATCTGTGTTTCGGGCTTTTTTCGAATTCTATCAAGATTTAACTCCTACAATTGCAAGGACTTATTTGAGGATTTTAAATATAAAATAAGCATACCAATTCGCTTTTTTCTTTCTCTTTCTTAGTCTAAAGGTAAAGCAAACCCTCTTTTTAAGGGATGTTGCAACAAACGAGGGGTTTTGCAATTGACAGAAGTCCCGGTCCCTAATACTAAAAAAAAGTATCTTTCTTAGCGGGAATCCCCAATTGCTAATTCAAAGAAAGAGGTTCGAAATCAATTTTTGACTCGGTGTCGAAATAGGCAAATTACTAAAAAAAACAAAGAAATTAAATCAATATCTAAATATTATGGAATTACGTATAAAAAAACGCAGTTCTTTGTTTTTTAGTCTATCTAAAAGAGGAGATCATATGAAAAATGGAACCGAAACCGATTCTTTCGTTTCTTTGATTCACTGGCCATTCGCCGGGAGTTTTGGGTTTAATACCGATATTTTAGCAACAAATCCAATAAATCTAAGTGTAGTGATTGGTGTATTGATCTTTTTTGGAAAGGGAGTGTGTGCGAGTTGTTTATTTCAAGAATAGGCTGGACCCGCCCAGCTGCACTTTTTTTCCTTATAACTAAGGACCAAAGGGAAAAGGGTGCATGATTCCGCGAATTACTTCTGAATCAATTTCAAATCATATTTAAGAACCATAGCATTTCGTGATTTGTTGGTAAATTTATTTTGATTCTCTATGAACCAAACCAATAATGTGGGACCATTAACCCATTGACATGGTTAAAGCTAAAGTTTGAAGTCCAGACAAAGCACGGTACTCTTTCTACTACTATGTTTTACTCTAGAATCGAAATGTTTTCCAAATGAATAATTAATAATAATAATTGTAATTTTTTTTTCGATATAAAACACTCATGTTGATAAAAAGATTTGAGACTTTTAGTGGTATTGGAAATTTGATTGGAAAATATTGAAAAAATTGGTATTTCAAACAACCCTTTTTTGTGCTGAATCGATGACCTATGTATAAAGTAAGAAGAATTCTTTGGATTTGAAGAAAAAAAGAAACAACTTTGCTGACAATTATCTATTTTGATTTGGTCAGAAGAGTCCTCCAAAATTCCGGTCTTGGATTAGGGATCAGTCACAAGATTCCTTTTTCAATTTTGGAATATGAATAGAGAAGAGAGAGGATAGGCTCATTCCATTAAAAAAGATATGGGAATCCCCCCCATACATAAGCAGTTGACGTAATTGAGTGTGAGAGCCAAATGAATCGAAAAATTCATGTTTGGTTCGGGAAG